AACCCGCAATGAATAGGGAAGGTATAGTAATGCTATGAATGACCCAGTATCGAATACTGGTAATAATATCAGCAAAAGAACGTTCTCCCGTGCTTCCAGACATGCTGAACTCCAAAAATCTTGTACAGTCAAAAGGGGATCGATTCCGCGAAAGATGGTTTCAGTAAATGGAACCTTGCTGAGCCTTCATCTTTGTGAGATCGTCAATAGTGTACCGAAGGCATCTTTAGAATATACCGAATCAGTATAGCTATCCTTCTTCTGACACAGCAACGAAATTTCAATCACTATCTAAAAGAAGCGGGGCATAATTATTTTCCTACTTTATTTTTCGTATCCCTTATAAAGTAAAGGAATTGATTATGATTATTTAGTACAATAACAATAGTAGAAAGTACTCGATGAAAAAAACGGCACAAACAATATTTGCGAGACAATCGTTCTTGTATTAAACGTTATTGGATTATAGGCAAAGCTTCCTCTTGAGCTATCTAAAAGGGTGGGACTACATAAGATGGAAAATGGAATGTAAAATCTATCCTATAACTATAAGTAAAAGATAATGAGATTACAGGCCTTAAAAAACAACAAAGTGAATTGAAATTTAACCAAAATACAAGTTTTCTTTTATTTTAATTTTGCGAGCAATCATACATTATTTCTTTTCATGCGAGATATTATGTGCAATTAACGAACCTACTACTGAATATAACGAGTTCAAATAAAAGGGTATTTTTGTTAGAAGGCCGTTTGTTCCAAAATCGAAAATAGAGTCAATACTCTATTTAAAAAGAGTATAAACGACGAAAATATAAAGGATTTTCAAAATTTTATTTATTTCATAGTGATTCACGGAGAGTTTCCCTTTTTCTTGTTCCATGACAAAATTCTTATTACTATTATTTGACTCCAGAACTCAAGAGTTGCTCAATGAATCCGGAATTTTGCGATCGGTAGATGTCATAGATAATGAATTAAGCTTTTTTTTTTTACTTATGTTACTTGATCTTTATTAGTGCCACTTATTTATAATGAATAATGACTCAAAAAGAAAAAACTTTCAATTACATTGGGACTTTTTTTGTCAATTGGTCTTTTTTATTATCTTCGTATCTATAAAAATAGAAAATTAGGTAAGTGTTTCATAAACATATGTATAAATAAAATGTATCTCAGTTAGCTTTTTCATGCCTACAATAACTAGTTATTTCGGTTTTCTACTGGCGGCTTTAACTATAACCTCAGCTCTATTTATTGGGCTGAACAAGATACGACTTATTTGAAATTGACTGAATGAAAAATTAAAAAAAAAATAAATGTTTTTGTGAGAGTCCCGATTATAGTTACTCCCATGGCAATTGTAAATTCTTGGTTATTGAGATTCATGATTGATTTGGATTAATATTTAGAAATAGATATTACCTACCCCTTTTTCCTCTTTCAAACAAGTTAAAATGATTGAAGTTTTACTATTTGGAATCGTGTTAGGTCTAATTCCTATTACTTTGGCTGGATTATTCGTAACTGCATATTTACAATATAGGCGTGGGGATCAGTTGGACCTTTGATTAAGTAACAAACATCTCTTTTTCTTTGATTGACCTCCTGCGGATTAAAGATAAGGAGGAGGTCAAATTCAGATTGCTTTTCAAGTCAATAAAGTCATTTTATTGTAATTCTCGACCTAAGAATAAGAAGAGTGAAACCACGCTCTGTAGGATTTGAACCTACGACATCGGGTTTTGGAGACCCGTGTTCTACCGAACTGAACTAAGAGCGCTCACACTCGATAAGATCGTAAAGAAAAGGATTTTAATTGGACCCCCATAAATTTTGCACGCGTTTATAGTATCATATCATAAACTCAAAGATTAGGTATGTCCAATTTCATTTTCATTGATCGCTATTGATCCTTCGTTAATGCCCATAGGATAAGTAATAGGTAGGGATGACAGGATTTGAACCCGTGACATTTTGTACCCAAAACAAACGCGCTACCAAGCTGCGCTACATCCCTTTCAATTAAATTGGACTACAGTGTCATTGTAGAGAATCCGCGTCTTGTTTTCCACATCATTATTTACTCCATTGATATACAAATGTTCTTGTCAGTTATTATTTTTGGTCTCATGGCTCATATAACATATAATAAAAAAAGAATTATATACATATGAAATGAAACCCAACATATAAATATATAAATAAAACTTTAGTGGTAATGTTCCGAAAAAGGAAAGATTCTTGTTCTTGTAAGGAAAGGAAAATCTACCGGGTAATTTTATATATCCATTTTAGTTAGGAATTTCACGTACAAATACAAGTGATCCTTAACTACATATGCATCTAATCATATATGTATTACAATAACAAAGGAGGATTTTCAATGCGAGATATAAAAACATATCTCTCTGTGGCACCTGTACTAAGTACTCTATGGTTCGGTTCTTTGGCAGGTTTATTGATAGAGATCAATCGCTTATTCCCGGATGCGTTGACATTCCCCTTTTTTTCATTCTAGTTATTGGCATGCGAAAGACTTAAGAAGATTAGAGATAAATTATCTGTGACTAATCCCCTTTTTCTTTCTTTGTTTTGGTAGTTTTTAAAGAAAGATAAAAAAGTGGAGTCAATCGCAATCGCATTGAAACTTTTTGGCTCGAATTAATGGAGGGAGAACGACGGAACTGGAAATCGGGTCGAGGGCAACAAAATCATACGAGATACTTAAACGAAATACTATGCTGAGATTATATTGATAGTTAGAAATCTTTGTATTACTTATTCTTAATTTTTCTTTATTGATTGCAACGAAATCTTTCATAACATAATTGGATTTCGGGTCAGCAACTTCTTTTTTTTTTCGTTTTGGATCGAAAATGAAAGAATTGAGTGAATCCAAAATTTAAAGGAGGTTCATGGCCAAGGGTAAAGATGCTAGAATAAGAGTTATTTTGGAATGTAACAGTTGTGTCCGAAACGATATTAATAAGGAATCACCAGGCATTTCTAGATATATTACCCAAAAGAATCGCCACAATACGCCTAGTCGATTGGAATTGATAAAATTCTGTCCCTATTGTTACAAACATACGATTCATGGGGAGATAAAAAAATAGAGCGTGTTTGTACCCTCCCTTCAAGAAAGTGGACCAAATCTGTAAAAATTACATATAATAATATTCAAAAAACCATAAACCAATCAACTCCTATTTCTGTCAAATCAAAAATGAGAATTAAGAAATAGGATTTTAGAGATAAGGAATAAACCATGGATAAATCCAAGCTTTTTCTTAAATCCAAGCGATCTTTTCGTAGGCGTTTGCCCCCAATCGGATCGGGGGATCGAATTGATTATAGAAACATGAGTTTAATTAGTCGATTTATTAGTGAGCAAGGAAAAATATTATCTAGACGAGTGAATAGATTGACTTTGAAACAACAACGATTAATTACTACTGCTATAAAACAAGCTCGTATTTTATCTTCGTTACCTTTTCTTAATAATGAGAAACAATTTGAGAGAACTGAGTCTACTCCTAGAACTACAGGTCCTCGAACGCGAAAGAAATAGGATTACTTCTCAATTGATTGAATCAAAATTCCAATCCGAATCCCAACCGGGGTTGATATTTTGTTCGAAAAATTCGAGAATTCAGATTGGATTGACACGTCGTAAAAAAAAATATTTTTTTATTGAAACGTGTTCGTTTATTTTTACTACTTTATCATAATCAATTTTTACTAAACCTTCCCGGAGAAAAAACTCCGGGGACCTCTGTTTCTTTACTTTAAATCATTCCGGCGGATTCCCCCCAATCTCTTATTTAATGATCTCGTTGGAAATCGTGTAAAGACAATTTGTATTTGATATGGCTATTTGTGCAAGTATTTTACGATTAAGAAGCAACTGCCTCTTGTACAGATCATTTATGAATATACTATAACTATAGGATACCCTAATCTCTCGAATTACTGCATTTATCCGAGTGATCCATAAACGACGAAAATTTCTCTTTTGTCTGCCCCTATCTCGATGAGAAGAAGCCAAAGCTCTTATTTTTTGTTGAATAATAGTTCGAGTAAGTCTTGAATGGGCCCCTCGAAAAGTTGATGCAAATAAACGAATTTTTGTTCTACGTCTCCGTGCTATATATCCTCGTCTAATTCTGGTCATTGAATTAATTTAAACTTTAATGAATAACTAATTGATTTATTTTCTTTTAGTTATTCTTTTTCCCTTTCCCGGTCTATTAATAACAAAACGGATTCTTCCGATGTATAAAATAAAAATTCCAATGGCTTTTGCTACTCTGACCTTCCCAACCACGATTTTTTACGGGCATTTCACCTCGAAATAAAAAATTTAAATTGTATCGCTACTAGGTATCAAAAAAACTCAATTTTCAATTTAAGATCGAGTTTTAGTATCAAACAAAGTATAAATTAAGTAGTTAAAGGTAAATGGATAAAAAAATAGCGGGTTCCATCGTTTCTATGGTTACTTCGTAAACGGTGAGGTTCTCTCTATACACCGGAGTCGCTTCCCCATTTAATTTAAGCAATGTTAGTAGTAACTTGTACAGTTCACATTCTTTGACTCTACCCATGAATTGTTCAATAATAGATCTTTTCACAATGAGATCTACCCATACAGTAACGGCATTTAATTATGAAAGTTGGCTAGGTAGCTGACCCTATTAAGCCGTTCGTGCAAGAGCGAGAGTACTACTTTTCTGCTTCTTAAATACTAAAGTCCCCGCTTAATGGATAACCATTTGCTACCAAAGGGGAATTGCTTATCATCTCCTATTAAGGTGATTGGATTTGCACCAATGGAAACCATAAATAAATTTCATACGCAATGGAGGTCTTTTTTTAGATAATGAATGAAAGAATTCCTTCCTAGTCATTGATACTGGGAAAATATTTCCTTTTTTATTCCAGCTCATGATCTGAACGAGTCACACATACACCCTAGTACATGTTCCTCGACGCTGAGGACATCCCCGAAGAGCGGGGGATTTTGTGACATTTTTGATTGGCTGTCTTGTGTTTCTAATAAGTTGTTTAATAGTTGGCATGATGAATCGTATACAAAAAGGGTTGGTTTAGATCGCTCCTAACCAGATGATTGTGAACTTCTTCTATTCTCTAATTCAAATTTTACCTTATTTTAATTTAACCTGGTAAGAAAATAAAATATAAAATCGCAGTTCATTCGAATTATTTATTATTTGAGGTGGAATCAAAGATTTACACAAGATCCCCCGTATTTTCGACTGCTACAAGATCAACAATTCCATGAGCTTGGGCTTCTGTTGCTGACATAAAAACGTCCCTTTCCATGTCTTCGGATACAACCCACAGGGGGTTGCCCGTTCTTTGTACATAAACCCTGGTGAGGGTTTCGCGAAGTTTCAGCAGTTCTTCCGCTTCTAGGACAAACTCTCCCGTTTGTGCCTCATAAAAAGAACTAGCAGGTTGGTGGATCATTACCCTGATGATATCAAATAACGAAGTATTCCTCTATCTCATATGATCGGGCGACGGAAAGAGATAAAGAATAACAAGAAGAATAAAAAATATCTATAGATATAGGATTGAACAACCGTACAGGCATTTAGTGTGCATTGCATACGGCTCCACAATGGAATTCATCTTTCGCTTCCAGCGCGAAAAAGAGAAATAGGATCTATCAAATCCAGATCGTTAAGTGATCCATTTACCACCCTTCCTTTCGGTGGAGTTAAAAAATACTATGATGGTTCCGTTGCTTTCGATATTGAATTTAGAATTTTTCTCGTCTGTGATTCAGCAATCCCAAAGTTTCTTTTTGATCCGATCAAAGAATCAAAGAAGGAAAAATTATCTTGTTTTTTTTTTAGTACTCAACATAACTATTAGAAAAAGAATTCTGGTGTGAAAACAAAAAATTGTGACGCTGAAATGAACTCCCGATAGATAAGAAAATCGGAAATATCTTTTGTCTCATACTACTCTCCCGATACACAATCTCATGTTATGAAAAACAATAATTAAAGGTTTGCCCATACCGAACTCGAAATGCCATGCTATTATTACTCAATATTCTTATTCATATTCCATACGGCGAAGGCATAGTCTTCTTTATTTCTATCCAATAAAAAAACTCATTGGCGCCAAGCGTGAGGGAATGCTAGACGTTTGGTAATTTCTCCTCCGACCAGAATGAAAGAGCCCATTGAAGCGGCTAATCCCATGCATATTGTATGTACATCGGGTGGCACAAATTGCATAGTATCATAAATAGCTACTCCGGGTATTACCCATCCGCCGGGCGAGTTTATAAACAAATAAAGATCCCGGGTCTCATCCTCTATACTGAGATATACCATGAGACCAATAAGTTGGTTCGAGATCTCGCTATCAACTTCTTGGCCTAAAAAAAGTAATCTTTCTCGATAAAGTCGGTTGATTAGGATAGGACAAAATTTCATCCCCTAAGAACCGTACACGCACCTTTGAATGCATACGGCTCAAAAAAAATCAATGTGCTGGTTTATATTATAGAAGGACTTTTTTTATACCTCCTATAAACTTATCTCAAATTAACCTCTCATTGATGTATTGTTTCATCTCCAAATTACGATGTAATTTTCTTGTTCCTGAATGGGCCTCCTCAATTTTTTTAGGTTTATGCTCTACTCCGGGTAAAGATCTAACCGATTTCGATTTGTACATATAGAACAAATGATCTAAATACCGCTTATTTTTGATACGACCTTTTTCCAATTCATTTACTTCCTTCTTTTGATTGATGTAGTCATCATATTTTTTCATTGATTAGCAGTTTGAGATCGCTGATAGGGTATAAGTTAGGAAGCTTTTCTGATACAAGTGGTAATCATACCCATATTACCTTACCAAGTGAAGGTGAGTGTTTTCTGAACGGAGCCTGGATACTTCATTTTATTGGTCCAACCAAGCCAACCATAAATTATTCTAATTGAAAATATTACTATTGATCCCTCAAAAATTGATCTAATTGCACTTCACGCTCCAAATTCTTGATGTTTTAATCAATTTTTTTGGCGAAGCAGGGGTATCTCGATCGGGGGCGAGAACGGGGAAATCCCATATGACCCAATATGGCTGACAAGTCGCACTATACGTCAACCCAAACTGCATCCTCCTCTCCCGGACTCCGAAAGGGTACTTTTGGAACACCAATAGGCATCAAATGCAAAGACAAAAGAGTTAAGTATTAGATTTAACTTTAATGTGGAAACGTAACTTATTGTTTTCAGAAGATTGAAAAGTTCGTATAGGAAGACGAATAAAAGAAAAATCTTATGGCTGTTCGAATGCCAAACAAGTTTCTATGAACAAATGCATAGATAAAGGGGGCCAATCCTCCCATTGCGTATTGGTACTTATCGGGTATAGAATAGATCTGCTTTTCTTTGTTCCTACGAACAGAATTGTTCCATTATTACCAACAAAATGGAATAAAATAAATATGAACCCTTGCTCCGAAATAATCCACTGAAAAGCAGAAGTCTATAGCATAGTCTTTTCCAATGCGATAAAGTTACATAGTGTCTAGTTTTCTTTGATAAAGGGGTATTTTAATGGGTTTGCCTTGGTATCGTGTTCATACTGTCGTATTGAATGATCCCGGTCGATTGCTTGCTGTCCATATAATGCATACAGCTCTAGTTTCTGGGTGGGCAGGTTCAATGGCTCTATACGAATTAGCAGTTTTTGATCCCTCTGACCCCGTTCTTGATCCAATGTGGAGACAGGGTATGTTCGTTATACCCTTCATGACTCGTTTAGGAATAACCAATTCATGGGGCGGTTGGAGTATCACAGGAGGGACTGTAACAAATCCGGGTATTTGGAGTTACGAAGGTGTGGCCGGAGCGCATATTGTGTTTTCTGGCTTGTGCTTCTTGGCAGCCATCTGGCATTGGGTGTATTGGGATCTAGAAATATTCCGTGATGAACGTACAGGAAAACCTTCTTTGGATTTGCCAAAGATTTTTGGAATTCATTTATTTCTTTCAGGGTTAGCTTGCTTTGGGTTTGGTGCATTTCATGTAACAGGCTTATATGGTCCTGGAATATGGGTGTCCGACCCTTATGGACTAACGGGAAAAGTACAATTTGTAAGTCCTGCGTGGGGCGTAGAAGGTTTTGACCCTTTTGTTCCGGGAGGGATAGCCTCTCATCATATTGCAGCGGGGACATTGGGCATATTAGCGGGCCTATTTCATCTTAGTGTCCGTCCGCCCCAACGCCTATACAAAGGATTACGTATGGGTAATATTGAAACTGTCCTTTCCAGTAGTATTGCTGCTGTCTTTTTTGCAGCTTTTGTTGTTGCAGGAACTATGTGGTATGGTTCAGCAACTACCCCCATCGAATTATTTGGCCCCACTCGTTATCAATGGGATCAGGGATACTTCCAACAAGAAATATATCGAAGGGTTGGTGCCGGACTAGCGGAAAATCAGAGTTTATCAGAAGCTTGGTCTAAAATTCCCGAAAAATTAGCTTTTTATGATTACATCGGCAATAATCCAGCAAAAGGGGGATTATTCAGAGCGGGCTCAATGGACAACGGGGATGGAATAGCTGTTGGATGGTTAGGGCATCCTATCTTTAGAGATAAAGAGGGGCGTGAGCTTTTTGTACGTCGTATGCCTACTTTTTTTGAAACATTTCCAGTGGTTTTGGTAGATGGAGACGGAATTGTGAGAGCCGATGTGCCTTTTAGAAGGGCAGAATCTAAGTATAGTGTCGAGCAAGTAGGAGTAACTGTTGAGTTCTTTGGCGGCGAACTCAATGGAGTCAGTTATAATGATCCTGCAACTGTGAAAAAATATGCTAGACGCGCTCAATTAGGTGAAATTTTTGAATTAGATCGTGCTACTTTGAAATCCGATGGTGTTTTTCGTAGCAGTCCGAGAGGTTGGTTCACTTTTGGGCATGCTTCATTTGCTTTGCTCTTCTTTTTCGGACACATTTGGCATGGAGCTAGAACCTTGTTCAGAGATGTTTTTGCTGGTATTGACCCGGATTTGGATGCTCAAGTGGAATTTGGAGCATTCCAAAAACTTGGGGATCCTACTACAAGGAGACAGGCAGTCTGATACAACATTGATCTGGTATCTTTCGCCTCTATTGTATTTTTGTGATTTAACTTTTATATAGGTTACGAGAGAAATTTTGAGCTAAATCGCTGCTTTTTATTTGACTTTTGTCTTTTCTTTTTTTGGGAGATAATCCCAAACCAAATGAACAGGTGTGGAAGCTATAATTGTAAACCACGATCGAATTTATTTATGGAAGCATTGGTTTATACATTCCTCTTAGTCTCGACTCTAGGAATCATTTTTTTCGCTATCTTTTTTCGAGAACCACCTAAGGTTCCGACTAAAAAATGATTTTTTATTATCTCAATTGAAGTAGAAGTAAAGTAATGAGCCTCCCAGTATGGGAGGCTCATTACTTTACTTCTACTAGTCCCCGTGTTCCTCGAATGGATCTCTTAGTTGTTGAGAGGGTTGCCCAAAAGCGGTATATAAGGCGTACCCGGTAAAACTTACAAGTAAACCAGATATAAAGATGGCGACTAGGGTTGCTGTTTCCATTATTATATAATTTCAAGACCACAATGGATCTATGATAAGATCGTTTATTTACAACGGAATGGTATACAAAGTCAACAGATCTCAACCAATGCAATAGGATTTATGGCTACACAAACCGTTGAGGGTAATTCTAGATCTGGTCCAAGACCAAGACAAACAGGTCTAGGAAATTTATTGAAACCATTGAATTCGGAATATGGTAAAGTAGCTCCTGGATGGGGAACTACCCCCTTGATGGGTGTCGCAATGGCTCTATTTGCGGTATTCCTATCTATTATTTTGGAGATTTATAACTCTTCTGTTTTATTGGATGGAATTTCAATGAATTAGATCTATAAGAATCACTAAGTACGGGCTTTTCAATCCAAACTGAATCACTTAGGACTAGGATTTATAGGCCCTTCCGGCAGTTCGACCGCGAAATTCCTTTGTTTCGGTATTTCCGGAATATGAGTGTGTGACTTGTTATAATTGATCCTATTGATAATACAGAGAATGGGTCTGTCATCTTGAAAGAGATGGGTTCTGCCTCGTCGGATATTGATTGTAGTATCCGGAGCACGGAATATATGGAATGAAATAGATCAAGAAAAGAAATATTTGAACTAGGATTCATACCTACTATTCAGACCTCGTGACCGGACTCAAAAATTTCTAAGGATTTAATATTTAATAATTATAATATAAAGCGAAGGATTGTTCTTCTTTCAAAATTATTTTTATGCTTATTTGTTTGCTTATTTTGATCAACAGACAAATACAAAAGTTTATCTGGATTTTGAGTCAAGTCATTTCACCTATTCAGTGAATAAGTGATGATCCAATGGTTCTTACTCAGAGAACCTTTGGGCTTAGCTTGGGTTGGGGGCTTTATTCAATCATCGTGGTTCTAGTATGAATCTAAGGTTTCAATCGATTTATAGGGTCTCAACAAGAAAATTCCTATCAATAATAAACAAAAAAATCCACATTATATATATAATACACAAATAAAAACAATAAAAAAAAAATAGAGACAGAGAAAATTCAAGAGGCCTGTAACAATCAACATAAAGATGAATGAGCTGACTTGATATTTTGGCATTATCATCATAAAACAAAGAATAGCTTTAGGTTTTTTGCTTCTTCGTATTTGCTATTTACAGAGAAAATTGAATGGAGTACTAAGAAGAAGTTTCAAACTTCCTATTACATATCTGTTGCAACCGGTATTGGGGTGTTTTTGCTTGAGCTATACGAGATGAAATTCTCATATATGGTTCTCGGAGGGGGAGTTCCTTTGGTTTACCTATCTCAATAAAGTATATGATTGGTTCGAAGAGCGTCTCGAAATTCAGGCGATTGCAGATGATATAACTAGTAAATATGTTCCTCCTCACGTCAACATATTTTATTGTCTAGGAGGTATTACGCTTACTTGTTTTTTAGTACAAGTAGCTACGGGATTTGCCATGACTTTTTACTATCGTCCAACCGTTACCGAGGCTTTTACCTCGGTTCAATACATAATGACTGAAGCTAACTTTGGTTGGTTAATCCGCTCAGTTCATCGATGGTCGGCAAGTATGATGGTCCTAATGATGATCCTGCACGTATTTCGTGTGTATCTCACCGGTGGATTTAAAAAGCCTCGTGAATTGACTTGGGTTACGGGTGTGATTCTTGGTGTATTGACCGCATCCTTTGGTGTAACTGGTTATTCCTTACCTTGGGACCAAATTGGTTATTGGGCAGTCAAAATCGTAACAGGCGTACCTGACGCTATCCCTGTAATAGGATCGCCCTTGGTCGAGTTATTACGCGGAAGCGCTAGTGTGGGTCAATCTACTTTGACTCGTTTTTATAGTTTACACACTTTTGTATTACCTCTTCTTACTGCCGTATTTATGTTAATGCACTTCTTAATGATACGTAAGCAAGGTATTTCCGGTCCTTTATAGCGTATAGAAAAGGCGGATCCTAGATATTTGTAATCAATTATCTATCAATTTGGGTAGGAATAACAGTATTTCATTGCTACAAATATGGATTATTGAAAAAAAAAATAAGACATGTGTTTGGATATTTCCCTTCAACTCTGCAATTGCAATATTGTATTACTTATTTGATACGAATAGTTGAAGTGGATTCTACGAAGAGAATATGGATTATGGGAGTGTGCGACTTGAACTATTGATTGGCCCATGCAGATATATGATTTTCTCCGCCACATTGGAATTTATAACCAAATGTGTCTCTGTTCTAACCACCACGTAAGCCCCATACATAAGATAGGCTGGTTCGCTTCAGGAGAACTTTTTCTATGATTAGACCCGAATTAAATCATGTTGTGCATGAATAGGCTCTGTAAGATCCAGTAAAATAAGTAATGTGGCACGATACAGATTTTGTTTTATCTATTCCATTTCACTTACTTAATATAGTATTGAAATGCATTCATTTCCTCTGCATTGATTCCGACCTATCATACTATCAGAGTGAAACAGGGGATCTAAAGAAAACCACAGGCTAAACTATATTTAGTAACAAGTAAATCCTTTGTATGTAAGACGATTTGAAATATTTTTGGGATAAACGCCAATAACAAGGCATAAGACGACCCAAAAAGCACTTGAGCAGAATAATTTTTGTAAGCCCACTTGGGTGTTGAGCATTTACCGGGAATTGTCAAAACTGAATCATTTCAAGGGGTAGTTGCAATTCCAGAAAATTACATTGCATCCAGTAAATTTTTTTTTTGTTTTTGATAGAGTCATATATGTGTTGATCTGGATGACATATAGATTTTCTACGGATCTCTTTGATTCCTTTGATTCGTGCTCGAGCCGGATGATGAAAAATTATCATGTCCGGTTCTTTCGGGGGATGGATCCGTAAGAATTCACCTATCCCAATAACAAAGAAACCTGATTTGAATGATCCTGTATTAAGAGCTAAATTGGCCAAAGGGATGGGTCATAATTATTATGGCGAGCCCGCATGGCCCAATGATCTTTTATATATTTTTCCAGTAGTAATTTTGGGTACTATTGCATGTAACGTAGGTTTAGCAGTTCTAGAACCGTCAATGATTGGTGAACCCGCAGATCCATTTGCAACCCCTTTGGAAATATTACCCGAATGGTACTTTTTTCCCGTATTTCAAATACTCCGTACAGTGCCAAATAAGTTATTGGGTGTTCTTTTAATGGCTTCAGTACCGGCCGGATTATTAACAGTACCTTTTTTGGAGAATGTTAATAAATTCCAAAACCCATTTCGCCGTCCAGTAGCTACAACCGTCTTTTTGATTGGTACCGCAGTAGCCCTTTGGTTGGGTATTGGAGCAACATTACCTATTGATAAATCTCTAACTTTAGGCCTTTTTTAAATTGATTCCGCCGTGAAATAAATAACACAACCTCTGTATCTAGGGAATAGTCACTTCAAAGTGAATCCTCCCTAGATACGTACATTTATTCAATTTACTTCTGGGTCTATTCCAAATATACAGATCATACTGAAGACTCAAAACCTATGCATTTTTTCTTTAGAAATTGAAATACAAAGAAAAAAAGACAAAATCCATCCAATCCAATGGATTTCAACTTTCAAATGAAATTGAAAACTTATTCTTCGGTAAATCAATTACGAAATGTTTTTGTAGAATGCCCAATATCCGTTTTATATCTTCTATTCGAAAATGTTCAATTTTCAGAAGATCTTCTTGGCTCTTATTCAAAAGGTCTAATAATGTATGTATATTGGACCTTTTGAGGCAATTATAGGTCCTGGAAGGCAATTCTGATTGGTCAATAAAAATCCATTTCAATGCTATTTCGTTTTTTTTTAGTTTAGTCAATTCATCATGAAAGATGAAAAGGGGTAAAGTTGCCCCATTTTGATTGTCCTCTAAATTAATGTTTTGTTCTTCCGCATGTAGAAAAGGAATAAATAAATCAATCAAATTACGGGAGGCTTCGTGAAGGGCTTCTTTAGGAGTTAAACTTCCGTTCGTCCATATTTCGAGAAAAAGTATCTCTTGTTTTTCATTCTCATTCCCATAAGAATGAATACTATGATTCGCATTTCGAACAGGCATGAATACTGCATCTATAGGATAACTTCCTTTTTGAGCGTTATTTGGTGTTTTCATACGATATCCTCGGTTCCTCTCGATTTGTAATCCAATACAAAAATTGATCGGTTCCGTCAGGCTAGCTATATGCTGTGTAGTATCAACGATTTCCACAGAAGGTGGTGAGATGATGTCTTTAGCAGTTATGGTTCCAGGACCCTTGAAGCAAATGGATGCGTCGCAAGTTCCATACAAATTACTTCTCAATACAATTTCTTTCAAATTCATTAAGATTTCATGTACCGATTCTTCAATACCGGCTACGGTAGAATATTCGTGTGGTATCTTTTCAGATTTTGCATGTGTTATACATGTTCCTTCTATTTCTCCAAGTAAAGCCCTTCGCATCGCGATGCCGATCGTATCGGCTTGACCTTTCATAAGCGGAGATAGAACAAAACGGCCATAATAAAGACGCTTACTGTCTGTTCTTGATTCAACACACTTCCACTGTAGTGTCCGAGTAGATACTGCTACTTCCTCTCGAAGCATAGTAATTTTTTTTGATCAGATCATTGAATCATTTATTTCTCTTGAAATACGTTCAATTCTTATTTCTATATACGTCTTTTTTTAGGCGGTCTACATCCATTGTGTGGCATAGGGGTTACGTCTCTGACAAAACTTAATAGTATACCACTTCTGCGAATGGCTCGTAATGCTGCATCTCTTCCAAGACCAGGACCTTTTATCCTGACTTCTGCTCGTTGCATACCTTGATCTACTACTGTACGAATAGCGTTTGCTGCTGCAGTTTGGGCAGCAAATGGTGTTCCTCTTCTTGTGCCCCTGAATCCACAAGTACCGGCGGAGGACCACGAAATCACCCGACCCCGTATATCTGTAACCGTTACAATGGTATTGTTGAAACTTGCTTGAACATGAATAACTCCTTTTGGTATTCTACGTCCATTCTTACGTGAACCAATGCGTCCATTCCTACGCGAACCAACTTTTGGTATGGGTTTTATCATATTTTATCATCTCATAAATATGAGTCAGAGATATACGGATATATCCATTTCATGTCAAAACAGATCCTTTAATTTGTGCATTGGGTACCTTAGAGAATCTTTTTTTTTAGAAAGATTATCCCTGTCTCTGTTTATGCCTCGGGTTGGAACAAATTACTATAATTCGTCCCCGCCTACGGATCAGTCGACATTTTTCACAAATTTTACGAACGGAGGCCCTTATTTTCATAATTTGTTTTTCCTTGCTTTAATTACGAATCCGCTTTTTAGAAGAAAATAAGTCTCTTGAAATTTTTAACCTCGAATTGTGTCCCAACGAAAGGGATGTTGAAAAAGCCACCTAATCATTTGAATCTTTGTTGCGGAGCCTATAAATTATGCGCTCCCTGGTTGAATCATAACGACTTACTTCAATTTTGACTTGATCGCCCGGTAGTATTCGTATAAAACTACGTCGTATCCTTCCTGAAACATAACCTAGAATCAAATCTTCATTATCTAAACGAACTTGAAACATACCATTGGGAAGTTATTCAATAATTAAACCTTCATGAATCCATTTTTGGTCTTTCATTCCGGATAACCCCCTTTGAAGTATCAACTAATGGAGGAGGAGTTATTTTAGAGAGCCCGCCCTTCCTCTTTTTTCACAAAACAAATAGAAAGTTACGGATTTTATTTGGATACCGGAGAGATTACTTACCATATATAACACAAAATCTCTCCCCCGATTCCTTCTAGTCGAGCCTCTCGGTCTGTCATTATACCTCGAGAAGTAGAAAGAATTACAATCCCCATTCCTCCTAAAATCCTAGGAATTCGTTGATAGTTGGAATAGATTCGTAGGCCAGGTCGACTGATCCGTTTTAAAATAGTTCTATAAGGTCCTTTCCTATTTCTTCTATGTCGCAGAGTTGAAACTAAGAAATATTTATTTTTTTCTCGATGTTTTCTTACATTTTCAATAAAGCCTTCCCGTAGAAGTATTTTAACAATGGTTTCGGTAATATTCGTAGATGCGACTCGAACCGTTCCCTTTTTATCCATGTCAGCATTTCGTATAGCCGTTATTAGGTCTGCAATAGTGTCCCTGCCCATGATGAACTATAATTATTAGTGCCTCCAAATTTGTATCTAATCAACATGTTCTGTTCTGCTTTTTTATTTATTTATTTGAATTATTAAAGGTATATGCGTGAGACACAATCTACTACTAAATTCTACTAAGTAATTTGAGTTGAATATTTTTCAGATACCCTACATAGTCTCATCTATTAGTTTTTATAATACCTCAGGAGCTAATGAAACTATTTTCGTAAAATTCAACTGTCTCAATTCTCGAGCGATCGCACCAAAAACTCGAGTTCCCTTTGGATTTCCTTCTTGATCAATGACAACTGCTGCGTTGTCATCATATTGTATTATCATACCGTTGTCGCGTTTGAGTTCTTTACATGTACGTACAATTACAGCTCTGATCACTTCTGATCTTTGTAGAGGCATATGGGGCACTGCTTCTTTGATTACAGCAACAATAACGTCTCCAATATGAGCATATCGTCGATTACTGGCCCCTATGATTCGAATACACATTAATTCTTTAGCCCCGCTGTTATCTGCTACATTTAAATAGGTTTGAGGTTGAATCATTTTTTTCTTCGCCCTTTGCATTAAAAAAAAAGAAGAAATATTGTTTGTTCAGAAATAAAAAATAAGAAAACCTCGTTTGTTTTTTCATCATATAAAGGCCCTTTCTTTCGGTTACACAGTTCTAGTTCTATCCTGCAATAACGAATTGGGTTCGTATAGGCATTTTGGACGCAGCTATTGAAATAGCTTCTCTGGCTACAATTTCTGATACTCCACCCATTTCGTAAAGTATTCGACCTGGTTTAACGACGGATACCCAGAATTCGGGGGATCCTTTCCCCGAACCCATACGGGTTTCAGTAGGTCTTACTGTAACGGGTTTGTCTGGAAATATACGTATCCATATTTTTCCACCACGACGCGCATATCGTGTCATTGATTTTCGCCCCGCTTCTATTTGTCTAGATGTAATCCAAGCGGGTTCAAGTGCCTGAAGAGCGTATCTGCCGAAACAAATACGATTGCCTCGATAAGAGATTCCCTTCATTCGTCCTCTATGTTGTTTACGGAATCTGGTTCTTTTGGGGTTATAGTAGATGGCTGTTCCTCAATGCCATCTCTACTGCAGAACCGGACATGAGAGTTTCTTCTCATCCAGCTCCTCGCGAATGAAACGATAAAAAAAGATTACAGATATATGTATTTAATGAATAATGCAAGGGATTCTGGGATTTTTTGAGATCGAATCTATAACGTAGGAATTGTTATATCTTGCTTTTCTATGTATATCAAATTCGAAGTAACTTTCTAGGATACTTTAAATAAATAAAATGTTTTTAATATTTCTAATAATATTAAGAAATTTTTATTTTGACTTTTTTTGAATCGTCCAAAACTTAGAAATCAATAAGTTTTCGCGGGCGAATATTTACTCTTTCAATATCTGTTTGATTCGTAGGGTCATCCCACGACCTATCAGAATAAATGAATTGGTTTTTGGTTCGTTCCGCCATCCCACCCAATGACTCATTAGGATTTATTTTCAATAGAATCTTCTGGAGTCACGGGTTCTGTCGTTCCCATCGCTTCTCCATTAATGGCTAGGCCCAAACTTTGCAATGGAGCTCCAAATTCAATTTGTTCCTGAGCCAATCTCCTCAGTCTTTATTGACTCGGTGCTC